GCCCTTCGAACGAAATCAAGACAAAGATGCCTTCTTTTTTTTTCTTTTTTATTTCTAATTTTTCTAATTTATAGGCTCGTTCGAGCCCTTCCTTTATCTATAAAATATCTAAAAGAAAGTCCTGATTTCTATATCTCTATAGAATAGAAGAATATAGAATAGAAGAATATAGAATAGAAGAATAGAGAAAGAAGAGAAAGGAAGACTCCTTACATTATGTGTAATGTAGTAATTCTCTTTTTCAATTGGGAGAGGAGAGATGGCTGAGTGGACTAAAGCGTCGGATTGCTAATCCGTTGTACGAGTTATTCGTACCGAGGGTTCGAATCCCTCTCTTTCCCTTTCCGTTGATGACTTGATTTTTTTATTTTCATTTTCCAATTTTCTTAGGATTTTATCTATTCCACACGTTTAACTAAGATTTGAAAAATGGAAAATGAACCAAGGAAAAACCCTTTGGATTTTATTCTTCACGTTGTCCAGGATTACGTCCTGGATCATTAGATAGGAATCCAAAGATGAAGAGAGAAACAAAAAATATCACTATGGTATAAACGAAGAGTTTCAGAGTAAGCATTAGACAATCCCCAAGATAAGATGATTAAAAAAAAAAATAAATAAAGAGAATAGATCTTCCACTTTTCTACCACATATCCCATTTTTACACCAAAAAATGAGGTTTTTCTAGAAATAGAAAGAAATTGTCAGAAATTCAGTTGGAGTAAGAGTTTTTCATTAACAAAAACTTCTTTCATATCCAAATTCGATATTGTGGGAGACCCTAATATACTAGGGTTTAGGGCCTTTCACTGGAAAAAGGGTCAAAAAGGGTCAAAAAGGGGAGGAAATGGGCTAAGCCGGATTTAGGGCGACTATCCAAGAATTTCAATGTGTGACTCGAGGGTTCAGACTCTAAAACTTATCTGATTTTATCAATTGTTAGAATTCTGTTAGAATTCTTTCTCGAAGAAATCATGAATTTTCTAGGATATTTATTAAGGATCTCATCGAAAACTTACAGCAGCCTGCCAAACAAAGGCTAAGAGAAAAAAAAACACAGGTATGACTGGCATAACATCTACGATTGGATTCAAAAAGGCATAGGCTTCGGGCAATTTGCCGAAGAAAAAACTACTCAAATAAAGGGCATAATTAAGACAAATAGAGATCAAACTAAAGATATTAAGCATAACAGACATTTTGTTCTTGGAGATAATTGCATTTTGATTGAATTCTTAATATAAGGAAAAAGAAAGTAAGTAAGGTATACAAAAAATCCTTCTTTCTTTTTTTTGAACCCACCCAATCAAAAATCCTCCAATTCTCAAAAGAGAATAGAAGAAATCATACTTTCATACAATATCTTAATTGAATTATATGTAATGATCAATAAATTGAGTTGAATTCTATATCTATATGGATCAAAATCCTAAGAATTCTATAGATATTTGGGCTGGAGTTGACAAACAAGCAATCCCAATATTATACTTTCTTAGTGTAGATTAGAAATGGAAATGGGGCGTGGCCGAGTGGTAAGGCACCGGGTTTTGATCCCGTTCTTCGAAGGTTCGAAACCTTCCGTCCCATATTTTTTTTGAATAAAGATTGTTTTCTTAAACAACGTTCTCTAATGTTAGAGAGAATAGGATCCTTTTTTATCTTATATGAATCATATCTTTTTCATAAACTGAACGGAATTGAGTTCAAATGACACGCAGCTGGACCTGAATTTTTTCTCAGGTAAGATGAGAACATGGAGTTTGAATTCAAAAAGGTTGGGTGGGCTTTTCATCATATGTTCATTCCCTTTGATATTTAGGGAAGTTAGTTACTTAGAAAAACTTTCCATCCCATAACTTGATTTTTTTTGAATTTTCAATGATGGACGTATTTTGAATCGAGATGCAAAAGAATCTATATTCCCTATTTCTTATTTTTTATCCCGTAAATGCAGAAGTCTAATTAGTAATTCTATTTTTCTCGGGATCTCGGAATTCGAAATAAGAACGAGTTCTTGGTACTAATTAAATTCAATCACAATCAATAGGACTAAGTCTCTTAGTAGGTTAGACTAAAGCTTGACTAAATTTGGACTTCTTCTTTGTCTTTGTAACTAGACAAGTAATTTCCCATCCCGGATCAGGATGCCTTTTTTTATTTATGCTCTATCATTCCCATAGAAAGAATAGAAAGAATAGGGGAGTGGATAGGAGCTAATCAGTATTAATTTAAATATCTCTGTCTCTCCAAATCTCATTCCAAAATGATCAAATAACATATAAATAACATGGATATGTTATTTATATATGTATATGTTATATATGTTATGGAATCGATATATATATTTTCTTTGAATCTCATTTTCTTATTTTTTTTAGGTATTTTATTTTTTTGTTTGGCTATAATGAAGAGTTGTAAATCTATGTAACGATTGGATTGAGGCAGGAGTGATTTATCCTATCCCTTTATTCACTTTATGACTTTAGAACAAGATTGATTATTGAAATCTTACTCAACTCATGTTAAACAAAATCCATACAAAATACATATAAAATGAGGAAATGTTTAGCTTATATGTATCCTTCTATTTCCATGACAATAGTCTTTCGGTTTTTGTGAAAAAGGTTTGGGATCCCTTAAATTAGTTAAACTTCAATTAGTTAAATTAAGTATTATAGAATATCTATAACAGTGACAATTGTTCAGTCTATCTGATGGATACGCAAACCCTTACCTATTTTTTCGGTTTTGATTTTCGCAATCAGATGAAAAGAATAAAGATTCAAATCTTCCCTTACATCCGTTTTTTGTCCATCTCATGAAAAAAAATGGGATTTCTTTCTTCTTTTATCTAATCTATTTATCTATTTGAAATCAGGAATGGGTCAATTCAAAAAAAAAGACTTATCTTCCCTAAGATGATTAAATGCGATCCTTACTATTTTTCTTCAAATCAAATAATGATGTCTAAATAGGAACCTTTTTCCATTCGAAATAGTTTTAATAAATATTTCGAATGATTCCTTGTAAGTTGAATCTTTGGTACTCAAAAAGTAGGAAATAGGTCAATCTATCCTATTGAGTCACTTGAAGTTGCAGACTCAAAAAGAACTTATTTCTTCGTTTATCTATTTCTTTAACATATATATGTTAAAGATAGTGTCTTGCTAAGACTTCTTCAGAAAAATCTTTACACATATCCACATATCCTATAGAATCCACATAATCCACAGATCCTATATAGAAATAGAATAGAAGAAAAAGTATAGAGTACGAGGTCTATGTACAACTGAACCAATGACTATTCATGATTCATTGATTGAATTAATTTTATACCGGTTCCAGATAAGAGGACTACTATGATAAAACTCCGTTTGAAACGATGTGGTAGAAAGCAACGTGCGACTTGGTGGATGGATCTGTTTTGGGTTATTATAGCCGCATTCATATTTTATATAATTATATGAATTTTACGTCTCTTTATACATACCGATTTTCTGTTTCAGGTTCTTATAATTAGATATAAGATTGACGGCCCTCTTTCCTCGACATCGCTTGCTCTGTTTTTCGCGAACCCTTTCCTTTTGTTTCCTAGTCTTGGGTTGTAAATAGTTCACGATGGAGCTCGAGTAGAAAGGATTAGTTCATTTCTCGGGGGCAAGGATCTAGGGTTAATGTCAATCAATAAATTGGAACAACTTCGTAAATATATCTTCGATATAGAAATGGAAAGGATCCAAAGTGTATCACGCGGAAATCAACTGACCGTAGGATTCTTTGATAGAAAGAAATCACAAAAAGGGTATGTTGCTGCCATTTTGAAAGGATTAAGAAGCGCATCGAAGTAATGTCTAAACCCAATGATTTAAAACAAAGAAAAGGGATCCCAGAACAAGAAAACACCATTTTAATTGTCTCGATAGTCTCAATAACTGGATCAGACTGAAGAATCAAAATCGAATTTTAAACGAGACAAACAAAAGGGGGTAAAGACCACTCAATAAATGAAATTGATTAAAGGTTTTTTCCTTTAAGCTATTTGAAAGTTATCCAACTTGAGTTATGAGTACGAATGGTTTCTTTTTGATTTTCAAGAAGGAAGAAGAATAAAAAGACTCAAATCATAGTCTAATTTATTTTCTAGGCGCATTTGTCATTTATTAGAATTCCATACATAGACAAAACTTCGAATCAAATCATTTTTTCTCGAGCCGTATGAGGAGAAAACTTCCTATACGTTTCTAGGGGAGGTTTTGTTCATCTACATCTATCCCAATGAGCCGTCTATCAAATCGTTGCAATTGATGTTCGATCCCGAAGAGAAGGAAAAGCTCTTCGAAAGGTGGGTTTTTATGATCCAATAAAGAATCAAACTTATTTAAACGTTCCTGCCATTCTATATTTCCTTGAAAAAGGTGCTCAACCTACAGGAACTGTTCAGGATATTTTAAAGAAGGCGGAAGTTTTTAAGGAACTTCGACCTAATCAAACGAAATTCAATTAAAGAAATAACAAGGGGAGTAGTGATTTGTATATAACTTTGTATAATTTTTCTCTACTCTTTTTCCCCCTTCATCCTGATCCTGCTTTATTCCTATCTATTTCTCATTGCTTTTGTCGAATTCCATGGTCAATAAAAGCAAAACCTTAGTTTATTGATCATATGAATCTGAAATTCGGACATTTCATTTCTTTCAATTATGTGGTTTTCCTTGGAATTTGACTAACCAAGAAGGAATCCAGTTTGCTTATTCCACTTAGATTGATGGAATAGATTAATAATCCGATATTTTTTTTCCATTGTATTCTTTTCTCAACTTTTATATTGACAACAGTGTATCGAACAAATAGAATTATATTGACAACAGTGTATCGAACAAATAGAATTCAGTGAAGTGGATCTATTTATTTCCGACCCATAGGTTTGTTGGTTTGTTTTTTTACTTTACCTCATTCAAATGAGGCTTTCTTTGATATTGATCCAAGGGTTTTTTGATTGA